TACAAGTTATGATATATATCATGAGCGATACGGAAATAGATCGAGTAATCTGTTTCTTTATCCAAGAAAAGGTATTTCTAGTTTGCATGGTCCAATCATTGATTCCAAAATTTCTACAATAAATGGGGTAGGTCCCTAGTATAGTTCCCTATCCACGAGTCTGCTATTTACTGGAATAAAAAAAATATAGGATGAGGCCGTCGAACGGGTAGATATATAATAAGTAAGATTTTCAATGCTTTGCTTATCTCCAACTACAAAGTCATAAATATTCCAATTGGATTAGATTCGTATCAGTGCAGCAGATTCTTTATCAGTCATTCATTGAATGATAAATAACTACAAGGGACGGAGATACACGATTTAAATAACGGAAAATCCAATATTTCAAAATTGTATCGAGAATGACTGGAAAGGTAGAAACAAGACCAGATATAATTTGATCATTATGACCAAATCCAAAATCTTGATAGATAAAGCCAATCATTAATTCCCAACCGTGGGGTGAATGGAATCCGATACATAAATCAGTTAATAAAAGAATGGAAAAGACTTTTACTGTGTCGCTTAAGTTATATAGGAATTCCCGAGACAAAGAGTGAAGAATAACAAGCTTTTCATTACCCCAAATAGAATAACCGCTTAGAATAAACAAACAGATTAGATTTGTCGAGAAGTGCAAAATCGTATGGATATGACCCTCATTTTGTATCTTGATTAATTGGATTGTTTCTTTATGGATTCCTATACGAAACTCTTGGAGATGTGTCTCCGAGTATTCTTTGATCATTTCGTCCAAGAACAGGAATTCTTCTAATTCTATGAATTTTTCTAGAAGACTCTTTTCTTGAATATCATTCAAAAAAATTTCGGATTGCCCAGTATTCCACCAATTAGTAATCCAAGATTCCAGACATTTATGAAATGAGAAAGAAATCCACCAGGGCAAAAATACTAGAATTGAAAGATAGAAAAGAGGAGTGAATGCTTTCTTTTTTGCCATTTTTTCATCTGTAAATTGTTAATCAACCCGCCCCATTGGTCCACTCTCTACGATCAAATATTTCGTTCACGCATGAGTTGTATCGAAGGTAAGGTATGAATCTATTTTCTTTATGATTTTGTGGTTAGTCTTTGAATCTAGAAAGAATACAGAGAGATGATAGGCTAATAATCTTTTTTTTGAAACGAACGAACTCCTTTTCTATTTCTATCAAAGTCTATCAAAATATCCAATGTTTCGAAAAAATTTCACTGATTACCCATAGGAATAGAATACTTGCGAGGGAAAGATATTGTGATGATCAAAAATGACTGGTAAAACAGAAATTGGCTAGTTATCCTTCTTATTCTTAGTAATAAATCCAATTGTTGATCATTCAACACTACAAAAGAAAGGAAAAAAACTGCCAAAAAAGGAATGATTTACAAGATATGCTAGATCTAAAGTATCAATTCCAACAAATATTAAACTTAAAAAAAGGTTTGCTATCTGAGATGAATCTATTATTTCGATTTGTTATTTGTTATTGAAGTTATTGAGTTGTGTGTATACGCATAAAAGACCACAAAACTCCTTTTGTTTTATGGTTGTTTCATATACGTTTGCTTTGGTTGAATGACTGTTCTGACGAAACATCAAGTGAAGTTATATTATAGAAAATTGAAAAAACAAGTAGTCTTGCGTTTTTTCCAGTAGCCCTTTTCTCAAAATACTTCAATTGGTACACCCAAGAAATAGGCCAACTTAGCAGCTTTTTTTTCAATTTCTCCTGGAGTCAAATTCTCATCAGTACGAGTCAAAGGAATGGCCCTCTGACCTCGAATGTCCATATAAAGGACACGACGAGCATAAATCCCATCTTTCACTTCTATTCTAACAGACCGAATATCCTTTATATGGAATCGGAAGAATATGCGACGATTTCGTCCAGGAAATCCCCACCGAAAAATACACGCTATTCCTTCCTTTGTATCGAATTGATCATAACCACTACCTACATTCCAGGAAATAGTACACCACAAATAGGAGCTAATAAAGAGACCCGCAATTCCGTAGAACGACATGACTAGCCCCTGTGGAAAAAAAATGATTTGCTGGGGTGGAAAAAAAGATATCAAATTTCTACCAAGATAACTGGAAATTCCAACTAATAAGAATCCTACTGAACCTAAAAAAAGGATAAAAGCCCAGCAGAAATTACTTATTTTTCGAGACCCTGGTAGAAGTTCTATCCATATATGTTCTGATCGCCAACTCATACTTGATCCGATTTAGTTTATTGGAATTGAGATAATACCCTAGAAAATTTTAACTTTGCCGTGTCCGAAGTAATTCTGATCAACTAGCACTAGTTTGATGGCAACTAGCACTAGTTTGATGGCAACTTTGAGGAGTATCAACTTGCTTAGCTTAGATCTAAAATAAGAACCCTCTAATACATTATGATTCCACTATCTCTATCGATATACCTATAGATTTGCCGATCCTGATCTATTTTCAAATTGCTAGAATTCAAATATCCATATATCAATATGACGTTTCCACAGACCTACGAACTTTCCTTTATGTTCGGCGGAAATCACATGTTAGACTCTATTTTACTAACTAGATATCCGTGTTATGATACAAGAGAAGGCCAAGTTTTGAAAAAAAAAAAAAAAAAATTGGATCTAAACAATCTTATTTTTTTGAACATGAAGAAATAAAGAAGCCATTGCAATTGCCGGAAATACTAGGCCTACTAATGGTACAAAAATAGAAGGAAGGTGAATCATAGAAGAGTACCCCGATTTACTATTTGTATCTGTTATTATTTCTATAAATATAAAATAAAGATATCTTGTAATAATTATAATTAAGAATTTGAATTCTTATTAGTTCGTAGATAACTTTCTTATTTTATTAAGAGTAAGAGTCATAGAATTCTCCAATTTGGAATCTAAATTAGGTAGAATAAGTGCAAAGAATGTAGAACGAAATAAATGGGGGCTTTTTCATCTTTCTAGAGGAGAAAGATATATATGATAATCAACTTTCTTATTGCTCTTCATTTCTTTGTCTTTTGTTCTTGTCTTCTAATTTCATAAAAAAAAGAGATAAAGAGTTTCTTACAGATTATCGCAGGATTAGCGAAAATGGTTTTTGGGGCAATAGATAAAGCTAGAAAACTTTATTATCCATATTTGAATTATCAATTTTATACCCCTTACATAAGAAATTTTGTTTGTTTCTCTAATTTCACGAAAGGACGAATTCACTCTTCAAGTTTATTGATTCGTAATCAGGACTAGAAGATAGGTAAAAAAGAGTTATCCGCAACTTTTGCTGCTTTCTTAGATCTTCTGTTCCTAAAGAAACTCTCTTTTTTCCTTTGATTTCGATAAACTAACTCCTTCTTTCTTTGCTAGAAATAAAATAATTGAACTTAACGCTCTACTTTAATTTTTTAATTTGAATTTTCATTCAAAGGAAAAAGGGCGTGAAGCTGAAATAATTCACTCAGAGCGCTTTTTAAAAGATTACGGGGTACAATTAAGTCAAACAAACCCTTCTCGAATAAATATTCAGTCTCTTGTGAACCTTCAGGTACTGTTATCTTCAATGTTTCTTCAATTACTCTTTTACCCGCAAAAGCAATGTAAGCATGGGGTTCGGCAATGATAATATCCCCTAACATACCAAAACTGGCTGTTACCCCACCAGTTGTAGGAGATGTAAGGATTGATACATAAAATAACCTTTTCTTTGATTGATACTCATATAAAGCAGATGATATTTTAGCCATTTGCATCAAGCTCAAACTTCCTTCTTGCATGCGCGCACCCCCGGAAGCACACACTATAATAAGAGGTAAAAATTTGTTGGTAGCGTGCTCAATCAAACGGGTAATTTTCTCCCCGACTGCGGATCCCATACTACCCCCGATAAACTGAAAATCCATAACCCCAATTGCTACAGGAATACCGTTTAGTTGGCCTATGCCTGTTTGAACAGCTTCAGTTAATCCTGTTTTTCTTTGATAAAAATCAATACGCTCTAGATAAGTACCCTCCTCCTCCTCCTCCTCCTCCGAATCTAAATATGAATTAAAGTTTTTGTCTAACTCTAAATTGAAATATAAATTTAAATGTAAATCTAAATCAGAGTCGTCCGAATCTAAATATGAATTAAAGTATTTGTCTAACTCTAAATCGAAATCTAAATCTAATAAATCTAAATCAGAGTCGTCCGAATCTAAATCTAAATCAGAGTCGTCCGAATCTAAATCTAAATCAGAGTTGTCCGAATCTAAATCTAAATCAGAGTCGTCCGAATCTAAATCTAAATCAGAGTCGTCCGAATCTAAATCTAAATCAGAGTCGTCCGAATCTAAATCTAAATCAGAGTCGTCCGTCGTCCGAATCTAAATCTAAATCAGAGTCGTCCGAATCTAAATCTAAATCAGAGTCGTCCGAATCTAAATATGAATGAAAGTATTTGTCTAACTCTAAATCGAAATCTAAATCTAATAAATCTAAATCTAAATCAGAGTCGTCCGAATCTAAATCTAAATCTAAATCTAAATGTAAATCAGAGTCGTCCGAATCTAAATCTAAATCTAAAAAATCTAAATCTAAATCTAAATCTAAATCTAAATCAGAGTCGTCCGAATCAAATTGAATGGGATCCAGAGAAACCATGTCGTCATCCATAGGATCCCACGTACCGGGATCGATCAAAAGTTCAATTCTATCTGAACTACTCATTTTCACATGATATCCACAATGTTCACAAAGATTCATTTTTGTTTTGAAGAATTTTTTATAATTTAATAGATAACAATTTTCGCATTGAATCCACAAATGCTTATATTTTTTAGTTCCATCGCGATCACTACTATCTATTTGTGACTGAAGATAACTCTCAATGCAACCATGAAGATGATTTTTCCAACTAGAACTATATTGAGGATCATACATATCACAATCCTCCCAACTCTGAATATGATTTTTCCAAC